TATAAGTATAAATATAAGTATAAATATAAGTATAAATATAAGTATAAATATAAGTATAAATATAAGTATAAATATAAGTATAAATATAAGTATAAATATAAGTATAAATATAAGTATAAATATAAGTATAAATATAAGTATAAATATAAATTAATAATAGATAAATATTAATTAAGTGAGTAAAATACAAATATTAAAAATTTATAAAGCAGATAAGTAGTGTAAAAGTTGGCACAATTGATTTTCATTCAATAAGAATATAAGGATATCTGTCTGATTATCTTAGTATAAATAGTACAATTATTTTCCACATAATAAGATTAAGTAGTATTAAAGATAATAGTTTAATAGAATTCTTATAAGATATTTCTAGTAAAAAGTGGTGTATCTTAGCTCATAGGATTTTGATTCCTAAGGAAAGAATTAAATATTCTTCTTTTTAAAACATTAGGTTAACTAAACCTTTGGTCTTCAAAACCGGAAATAAATATTTATTTATGTTTTGACGAAATGGCTGATATAATAGCGATGGATTGTAAATCTATTAATGAGGATTGTTTTTCTCTTTTGTTGACTTTGTAATTGAAATGACAATATTAAATTGCAGATTTAAAAGTACATGTGTTATATGTTAAAGTCTAAATAAGATAAGCTAAAGAAGCTATTGGGCTCATACCTCAAATATGAGAATTTTTTTCTCTCTTATTATTATAAAAATTTGGTTTTAGTTTAAATTTAGCTAATATTAGAAGGAACACATGATAGCTTTGCGAGTCTGCAATTAAGTCCTGTTTTTGTTATATTTTATAAAGATTATTTCTATGGGCGGGCTAGAAATCAAGGAAATTAATAACAATCATTTTTGCAACATCAGTGTATAATATTAAAAAAAGAGGCAACTGTGTTTTAGTCATAATTTTTAAGGCTAGTTAAATTTGTGCCAGCAACTGCGGTTAGACAATAAGCCTAAGTTAAATATAGCGGTAAAAAGTAGTTATAAATGTTTAACAAGCGGGCTACATTACATTTAGTTTAAAGGTAAAATTTAAAAACTATAAAGTAAATCGAAATTAACCGATTTTTAGAAGCTACGAAAATTTTAACTAAGACTGGGATTAGACACCCCATTATTTAAATTGTAAATTTGAAACTACCCGGGTATTACGAACAGAAATAGTTTAAAACCCAAAAAACTTGGCGGTGCTTTATATCTTTCTAGGGGAACCTGTCCTATAATCGATAATCCACGATAAACCTCACTTTATTAAAATGTTAATGAGTTTGTGTACTGCCGTCGTCAGCCTACACTTAAGGTTGTAATAGTTGGCTAAATAATTCTTTTGTTTCTACGTCAGGTCAAAGTGCAGCTGATATTAAAGTAGAGATGGGTTACAATTTTTATTTGAAATTACGTAAGATTTATTGAAATATAAATTAAAGGCGGACTTAGAAGTAATTTTTTTTTAGAATAAAATGATGAATATAGCTCTAAGGTGTGTACATATCGCCCGTCACTCTCTTTAAAATAAGAGATAAGTCGTAACATAGTAGGGGTAGCTGAAGCTGTTCCTTAGGGTATAGCATAATTATTAATGCATTTTATTTACACTAAAAATAAAGTTTTTTAGACTTACTCTAAAAATTACTTTTAGAAAGTTTCTTTATATTAGTTATGAGGAAAAAGTTTGATATATTTAGTAACCATAAATGAAATTTAGGTTATTGTTAAATGAGAGTACTGTGAAGGAAATAAGAAATATATTTTAGTATAGTTTTATTCTAGTACCTTTTGTATCATGGTTTAACGAGATTAAAATAATATAAAATTGATTTCTAGAAAAAAAGAGAGCTATATTTAAGCTAAATTTAATGTGGCAAAATTATAATAAGACTTAATTATAGTAGTGAAATGCTAACGATTTTTTTGATAGCTAGTTGGAAGATAGATGCATATAAGTGCTATTTATAAGAATTAAACTGACTTATTATATTTAAGTTATTTTATATTATAAAGGGAGGCTTTTCAGGTTAAGCTGATTAGCAGGAGGAAAACTGGAATTATAAGTATAATACTTAAATTATGTAGGCTTAACAGTTGCTAACATACTTATGGTTTTATAACAAAGCTTTATAAATAAATTCAAAGTATCAATGTTTCTTTATCTATTTTCTTAATTTTATAAATCATTAATTAATATACGTTTATGTTAAAATGAGTATTTTTTTTGTTTTTATTTTTAAGATAAATTCTAATATTAATAGTAAAATTTTATTAATTAAATTAATATAAATGTAATAAAGGAACTCGGCAAAATTTAAATTTCGCCTGTTTAACAAAAACATCGCTCTTTGTTATTAAATATATAGGGAGTCGTACCTGCCCAGTGAAAAATTTTAAACGGCCGCAGTACCCTGACTGTGCTAAGGTAGCATAATCATTTGCCTTTTAATTGAAGGCTAGAATGAATGGTTTGACGAAAATTTGACTGTCTCTATTATACTATCTAAAAATTATTTTTTAGGTGAAGAAACCTAAATTTAATTAAAAGACGAAAAGACCCTGTCGAGCTTAAAAATTTATGATAAATTGTCTAACTATGTAGCATAGAGTTTTTTATTATAAGTTTTTTTGTTGGGGTGACAGAAGAACATTTTTAGCTTCTTTTTATTATTAAAACTAATAAGTTTTTTAGATCTACATATAATTGTAAATTAAGATAAGTTACCGCAGGGATAACAGCGTTATTTTTCTGAAAAGTTCAAATTGAAGGAAAAGTTTGCGACCTCGATGTTGGATTAGAATACCGGGTAGGGGCAGAAGCTTATTTTCGGAGGTCTGTTCGACCTTTAAATTTCTACATGATCTGAGTTCAAACCGGCGTGAGCCAGGTTGGTTTCTATCTTTAATTAAATTAAATAAATTAAATTTAGTACGAAAGGACCAATTTAAGTAATTAAAAATTATGATTATTAATAGTTGGCTTAGCAAAATAGTGCAAATAATTTAGAATTATTATAAGAAGGTTAAATTCCATCAGCCGATATTTCTCAGTTAATTTTTTTATTAAAGTGGCAGAATGTTAGTGCGGTAGAGTTAAGTTCTATTAATGAAATATATTTCCTTTAATTGATGACGCTTTCTTTTTTATGAACAGTTATTTCTTATATCTGTATTTTATTAGCTGTGGCTTTTTTTACTTTGTTAGAACGGAAAGGATTAGGATATATTCAGCTTCGGAAAGGACCTAATAAAGTAGGCTATTTTGGTCTTATTCAACCCTTGGCCGATGCTTTGAAACTATTTTTGAAAGAAGAAAATAACTTGCAAAAAACTAATAAAATGCCTTATTACTTAGCTCCGAGATTTAGATTAATCTTAGCTCTTTGTATATGATCGTTATATTGAAGAAGTTTTAGGTTATGAAGTTTTAATTTTAGAGTTCTTCTTTTTCTTTGTATTTCTGCTTTAAATGTTTACGGAACTATGATTGCAGGATGGTCCTCTAATTCTAAATATTCCTTATTAGGAAGTTTACGTGCTGTTGCTCAAACTATTTCTTATGAAGTAAGTTTATTTTTAATTTTGTTATCTGTTATTAGAATTACAGGATCATTTAATTTTTATATCTTAGTTATATGTCAGAAATTAATATGGAATTGTTTTATTCTACTACCCTTATTTTTAATATGATTCGTTGCAACTGTAGCAGAAACTAATCGAGCTCCTTTTGATTTTGCTGAGGGGGAATCTGAATTAGTTTCTGGGTTTAATATCGAATACGGCGGGGGCCTATTTGCCTTAATTTTCTTGGCGGAGTATGCCATAATTCTTTTTATAAGAATATTAACTACTTTATTATTTTTTAGAGGAAGAGTGAGCGGAATTATATTAGAAATTGTGTTTTGATTTAAAGTAATGATTTTATCCTTCATTTTTATTTGGATTCGAGGAACGTTCCCACGGCTTCGTTACGACTTATTAATGAAATTAACTTGGCTAAGATTTTTACCTGTTTCTTTATTAGTTTTAATTTGAAGTGTTTCTATAAAGTTTTTATCTGTAGTTTATTAAAATCAGACAATAAACTTATTTAATTTTTGACTTCCAATGTCAATGTTTTTTTTAAACTATTATCTGCAGAAATGACAATAATGATAATTTTTTCTTTAATTTTAAGATTTTCCTTTATACTATTAATAGTAAATCAACCGCTGAGATTGGGATTTTTTATTTTAGTTAACAGGTTATTATTGAGAGTTAGTATTTGCTACCAGGATAAGCCTTGATTTGGTTTTATTTTATTTTTAATTTATATTGGTGGAATGCTAGTTATGTTCGCTTATATTACTGCTTTAATACCTAATTTAGCTTTTAAAAATATAAATTTATGAACAATTTTTTTGGGTGTGCTTGGCTTCTGATTCATTTTATTAAACAGTGTTGAATTATTAGGAATCCCTGGCAGAAATAAAAATAGTGAAAGAGTGAGGCTAGGGGAGTACTATAATAATCTTGGTATCTCTTTATTTTCTGTTTTTAATATTAATCTAATTGTAGGATTAGCTATTATTTTATTATTTATTTTGATTTGTGTTGTTAAAATTTGTTATTTTAACAAAGGCCCTCTTCGGCCTTTTAAATAGACTATGCTAAAGCCCATTCGAACTCTGCATCCTGTGTTAAAAGTTGTAAATAATTTACTTATTGATCTCCCTTCTCCTTCAAATTTATCTGTTTGATGAAATTTTGGGTCTCTTTTAGGATTATCTTTAATTCTGCAAATTTTAACAGGCTTATTTTTATCTATACACTATGCTACTAATATTGACTTAGCTTTTTCTTCTGTTGCTCATATTTGTCGAGATGTAAATTATGGTTGAGCCCTTCGTGCAATACATGCTAACGGGGCCTCAGCTTTTTTTATTTGTTTATATTTTCATATTGGTCGAGGTCTTTATTATGGTTCGTTTGTTAATATTTATACGTGAAACACCGGAGTGGTTTTATTTTTTTTAACTATAGGAACAGCCTTTGTAGGATATGTCTTACCTTGAGGACAAATGTCATTTTGAGGGGCTACTGTTATTACAAATTTAGTTTCTGCTATCCCTTATGTAGGGAAAGACATTGTACAATGAATCTGAGGGGGATTTGCTGTAGATAATGCAACTTTAACTCGATTTTTTAGTTTTCATTATTTAGCCCCTTTTATTATTGTAGCAATAAGAATTTTACACCTAATATTTCTCCATGAAAAAGGGTCAAATAACCCCCTGGGCTTAAACAGAGATAGAGAAAAAGTTGCTCTTCACTACTATTTTTTATTGAAAGATTTGGTGGGATTTCTATTATTAGGTTTTTTATTAATAATAGTAGTTTTATTAGAGCCAAACATATTAACAGATCCAGAAAATTTTGTACCAGCCAACCCCTTGGTTACTCCGGTCCATATTCAACCGGAATGATATTTTTTATTTGCTTATGCTATTTTACGATCTATCCCTAATAAATTAGGAGGTGTCTTAGGACTAGTAATATCAATCGTTGCGCTTTTTTTTGTTCCTTTATTTCATTTAGGAAATATGCGCTCTCTAAGATTTTATTTTATCAATCAAAGATTATTTTGATTGTTTATTTGTGTCTTTTTACTTTTAACCTGGATCGGTAGCCAGCCTGTAGAAGAACCGTATATTTTTTTAGGGCAAACTTTAACTCTAATGTATTTTTCTTTTTTTATTGTTAATCCCATTTTACAAAAAATTTCCGACCACTTTATACTAAAAAGTTTTTAATAACTGCTCTTTTTGGAAGATCGTTGTTTTGAAAACATTGAAGAAGTGTTCAAATCACTTAGTAGTTTACCAGAAGAATAGTTATATTCAATCTTTGGATTACAAGACCAATGCTTTTAAAAGCTTTTCTAGCATTTAACAGAAATGATAAGTTTTGTTAATTCTTTATTTAGAATAGGGGTTTTTGTCAGGCTGGCTTCTATTATAAGATTTTGTTTGCAACGTAAGCATTTGTTGAATTCTCTTCTTTCTTTAGAAATAGTTCTGCTATCTGTCTTTTTAATCATAGTTTCTATGGCTAACGAATGAAGTAATGAGGGGCTAATAGTTTTTATTCTACTAACTTTGGCAGCATGCGAGGCTTCTCTGGGGCTGTCATTATTGGTAATTTTAATTCGCAGGCACGGGAATGATTACGTTATGTCTTTATCAACTCATAAGTGTTAGCCTCTATTTTATTATCTTTCTTTATATATTTATTTTTTTTTGTTAATTCTAAGTTTAAATGATATTGTATAGGTTGAAGATTTTTATTTATGTTTTTTATAATTTTACCATACTTTTATTCTTCTTTAGGAATTTCTTATGTTTTTTTTGAATTTTTTGTAGATTCTTTTTCTATTTCTTTGGCTTTATTGAGCTGCTGAATTTGTTCTCTTATAATTATTGGCAGATGAAATATTTTTGTAAAGAATTTAAATAAAATCTCTTTTAGGCTTGTAGTCAGTGTCTTAAATCTTCTTATTATCTTAATATTTATACAAAAAAATATATTTATTCTCTATCTTTTTTTTGAAAGGTCTTTGATTCCTACTATAATCTTAATCTTAATATGGGGCTATCAACCTGAGCGATTACAGGCGGGGATATATTTTATTATCTATACCGTTGTAGGTGCTCTCCCTTTTCTCCTCAGGTTAGTTTTTTTATTTAAGAGCAATGGGCATCTAACTATATTATTAGAAATTAACTTTCCTTTTTTTTATAGAGACTCAGCTAAAAGGCTATGGTGAGTTTTTTTGCTTCTTGCTTTTTTAATTAAATTACCCATCTTTTCGGTCCATCTGTGGCTTCCTAAGGCCCATGTTGAAGCCCCAGTAGCTGGCTCTATGATTTTAGCAGCTTTACTGTTAAAGCTTGGAGGGTATGGCTTAGTTCGAATAATTCTTATTTTTCCTAAATTTAATTCAGAAATTAATTTGTTTTTTATTTCCTTAGGTTTGGTAGGGGGCGTGATTACAAGATTTATTTGTCTTCGGCAGGTAGATATAAAGAGACTTATTGCTTATTCATCGATTGGCCATATGGGAATAATAGTAAGAGGGGTCTTAAGATCTACTTATTGGGGGATTTCCGGAGGTGTGATGATAATGGTGGGTCATGCTTTTTCCTCTTCTGGTCTATTTTATTTGGCTAACTTAATTTATGAGAAATCTAACTCTCGAAGAATATTAATTTCTAAAGGATTCTTATCAATTGTCCCTGGCCTTAGTTTATCACTATTTCTTTTATGTTCAGTAAATATGGCTGCTCCACCCTCTTTAAATTTATTGAGAGAAATTAGATTGATTATTTCGGTTTTGTATCTTTATTTTTGATATTTTATCCCTTTAGGAATTATAAGATTTTTGGCAGGAGTTTATAGCCTTTTTTTATATAGTTCTACTCAGCATGGAAAAATTTCTAGGTTTGTTAGTCCTTTTTGTTCTATAAAAATAAGGCACTATATGCTTGTTCTTTTACATTGAGCACCAGCTCAGTTATTAGTTTTTTTTGGGAATAGATTTTTTTACTGCCTTAGTTTATAAAAATATTAGATTGTGATTCTAAAGAAAAGATACTTTCTTAGGTAGTAATGAATTTTTATACACGCAGTTCTTTAATAGCGTCAGCCTTATTAATTTTTTGGTCTTTTTTGATATTAAATTTAACACTATGGGTGAGCTACTATAAAAGTAATATTATTTTAGACTTTAATATGTTTACTATTAATTCTTGTTTTATTAGTTTTTCAATTATTATTGATTGAGTAAGGGCTGCTTTTAGACTTATTGTTTGTTTTATTTCTAGCTGTGTTATAATATTCTCTAGGAGCTACATATCCCAAGATTTGTTTGTTGCTCGTTTTATTTGAATTGTGATACTATTTGTTTTATCTATGAACTTTTTAATTTTTATTCCAAACTTAGTCTCATTACTTTTAGGCTGAGATGGCCTAGGCTTAGTTTCTTTTTGTTTAGTTATTTATTATCAAAACTATAAGTCTTTAGGAGCGGGTCTGATAACAGCCTTTATAAATCGTCTAGGCGATGTTGGGATTCTTCTAAGAATTGGTTGAAGATTCAGTCAAGGCCATTGGCTGAGCTCTTTTATATGGGACTATCCTTTTTATAGATTAAGAATTATAATAATGTTATTAGCAAGGACAACAAAAAGTGCTCAAATTCCATTTTCTAGTTGACTTCCCGCAGCTATAGCAGCACCTACACCAGTGTCTGCTTTAGTGCACTCTTCTACTTTAGTGACTGCTGGAGTTTTTTTACTTATTCGATTCTTTTATTTTTTAGAGAGGTTCTATTTATTTAAACCATTAATTTTAATTATTTCTGTAATAACTATACTGATGGCAGGGTTAGCTGCTAATTTTGAGATAGACTTAAAAAAGATTATTGCCCTGTCTACCTTAAGACAGTTAGGAGTAATAATGTGTAGAGTAGGGCTAGGTTTTCCTTTATTAAGCTTAATTCACCTTTTTACTCATGCTTTATTCAAAGCGCTTCTGTTCTTATGTGCAGGTGGAATTATTCACTGTCACAATGGAAACCAAGATTTACGTAAAATAGGACAATTATGGCTTCAGCTACCCGTATCAAGGAGATGCTTTAATGTTGCTAACTTGGCCTTATGTGGTATTCCCTATTTTGCTGGATTTTACTCTAAAGACTTAATTTTTGAAATAATAATTATAAATCAAATAAATTTATTAACGGGGCTTATAATTTTTTTTGCCACTTGTCTTACTGCTAGTTATTCAATTCGCCTTTCTTTAATAATTTTCTGGATAGAAATAAAACAATCTAGCTTTATTTCAGCAAACGACGAAGACATCTATATTATCATCCCTATTTTACTATTAACTATAGGAGCGATCTTTAGGGGGGCCTTGTTATCTTGACTCTATTTATCTCCCTTAGTAGTATTAATACTAAACTTCTTCGACAAAACAGCTATTATGGTTATTACTTTATTAGGAGCTGTGTTGCCTTTCTTTTTATTAAAAAACTTATATTATAAGAAAAAAAATCTAACGTTAGATTTTTTTTCTTATATGTGGTTCTTATCTACTTTAAGAAACAATTTTATTAGCCAAAAAGTAATAAAAGGCAGATTAACTGTATTTAAGGTAGTAGATTCGAGGTGGTTAGAAATTTTCAGAGGGGAAGGAACTTTTAAAACAATTTTATTTCTATCTAAGCTAAACCAACAAAGTCAAGGTAATTTGTTTAGGTTCCTTTTATCTATTAGAATTATTAGAATCAGAATTCTGCCTTTAATTTTATATCTATTTTATTAGAAATCTATTTTGATCATATAGCTTATTTATTTAGAGCATGGCGCTGAAGATGCTAAGGAGTTTTTTTACTTTGATCATCAAAAGATATAATATAGAATAAAAGATTTTCATTTTATGAATTAAGTGGGTGGTCTTCTGAGTATAGTGTGATAAGAAGAGAAAAAATGTATGCTTGAATTAACCTGACTCCCACTTCAAATATAAAATAAAAGATCTCCGCTACGATTAATAAAAATAGAATTAAAAGAGAGTACGAAAACATTCCTGACCTTAAGTAGGTTCCAATTAGTCCTAAAATAATATGCCCAGCTCTTATATTAGCTGCTAGTCGAACAGAAAGGGTAATCGGACGAACTGAAATTCTAATAGTTTCTACTAAGACTAAGAAAGGATTTAGAACTCTTGGTGCCCCCCTCGGCAGAAAATGAGAAACCACTATGAAAAAATTTATAAAAATGCCAGAAAGAATTAAAGAAAACCATAAAGGAAAGCCTAAACAAAATGAAAAACTTAAATGTCTTCTCAGCCTAAACACATAGGGCAGGAGCCCTACTAGATTAATAATAATTAATATAATAAACACCCTGATCATAATATTTGCGAATCCTAATATATTTTTTCCAGACGTCCGTATAACTTGATTATTTATAAAAGATTTAGGCTTTAGTAAAATTAAATTTCACCGTGTCAGGTTAACTCAAAATTGAGTATGTAAAAAAAGAATAGGGAAAATTCTTAAAATTCAAATTAAAGGAAGAGTTCTTATAATTGTAAAGTTTTGTTCGTCAAATCTCGAAAAAATATCTATTAACATTTTTAACTTTATAAACTCTATCAAGTCCATTTTTTGCTAATTAATCTCGATTTTTTATTAATCCTACAAATAATATATTTTTTATCCTTATTTCATCAAAATATTACTGTAACCATAATAATAATAGTTCAAAAAAAGCTTTCTAAGAAAATTCAATTTAAAGGAGCTAATTGTGGCATTAAGAAATACTAATGGGATATAGTGACTAAAACTTGACAAGTTTTTATTATTTTAAATTAACTAATTTCTTATCTAATCTAAAGAAGTTAAATTATATACTCAATTAATAAAACATTTTCTGTCTACTACTTCTATTACAATAGGCATAAAAGAGTGGTTTGCTCCACAAATTTCAGAACACTGACCATAAAATACCCCAGGAAGTTTAGAAAAAAATCTTAATTGATTTAATCGTCCTGGAACAGCATCTGCTTTAATCCCCATAGAAGGGACCGTTCAAGAATGCAAGACATCTGCTGCAGTGACTAAAACCCGAACTTTAGTATTTATGGGTACTACTCTTCGATGATCAACTTCTAAAAGCCGGTAGTCGCCCCTTTTTAATTCTTCAGTCGGTAATATATAAGAATCAAATTCTAAGTTTAAAAAGTCCGAATACTCATATCTCCAATATCACTGATGTCCAATAGCTTTAATTGTCAAAGCCGGCGCTTCAATCTCATCTAAAAGATAAAGTAACCGCAAAGAAGGAAGTGCCAAAAAAATTAAAATAATAGCAGGTAAGATTGTTCAAATTATTTCAATTTCTTGCCTTTCTAATGTAAATCGTGATGTTATTGTATTTGATAGAAGAGACAAAGCAGCGTATATTAAAAGTCTAATAATTATAACCAATACTAACATAGCGTGGTCATGAAAAAAAATCAATTGTTCTATTATAGGAGAAGCAGCATCTTGAAATCCCAGTTGTCCTCAATAAGCCATAACTTAAAGAAATTAATTCGTTCTAATAACAACAGCCCCAGTCTCATTTCTTCCGTGGAAATCCAATGGAACAATATTATCCCATTCTAGGGCGGAGTTTAAATGGCTTCTTCAAATAACACCTCGTTGTGAAATTAAACTTTCTCACACAATAAATATAAAAAATAAAACAGCAACAAATGAGATTAAAGAACCAACGGAAGACACTACATTTCATTTTATATAAGAATCAGGGTAATCAGAATATCGCCGAGGCATGCCCCTTAATCCTAAAAAATGTTGTGGAAAAAATGTTAAATTAACTCCAATAAACATAATAAAAAAATGTGCTTTTGTTCATCGTTCATGCAGAGTTAATCCTGTAATTAAAGAATATCAATAATTAAAAGCCCCAAATAAAGCAAACACCGCTCCTATAGATAGGACATAATGAAAATGAGCAACTACATAATATCTGTCATGAAGCATAATATCTAGAGAAGAATTTGATAAAACAATACCTGTTAAACCTCCCACTGTAAACAAAAAAATAAAACCCAAAGCCCATAATATCGGAGTTTCATACTTGATTCGAGAACCGTGGACTGTTGCTAATCAACTAAAAATTTTAATTCCAGTTGGAACCGCAATAATTATTGTAGCTGCTGTAAAATAAGCACGAGTATCAACATCCATTCCAACTACAAACATATGATGCGCTCAAACAATAAACCCTAAAAGTCCAATAGCTAGTATTGCATAGATTATCCCAAGAGTCCCAAATGTTTCCTTCTTTGAGGCATAATGCATTACAATATGAGAAATTATTCCAAACCCTGGCAAGATTAGAATATAAACTTCCGGATGACCAAAAAATCAAAATAAATGTTGATACAAAATAGGGTCTCCTCCCCCGGCTGGGTCGAAAAATGCGGTATTAAAGTTCCGGTCTGTCAATAATATTGTAATTCCCCCTGCTAAAACAGGAAGGGATAAAAGTAACAAAATAGCAGTAATTTTTACAGATCAGACGAACAAAGGTAAACGCTCTATTTGTATTCCTTTTCATCGTATGTTAAGAACCGTAGTAATAAAATTGACAGCCCCTAAAATAGAAGAAACTCCTGCTAAATGGAGTGAAAAAATTGCTAAATCTACAGACCCTCCAGCATGCGCAATGTTTCTTGCTAAAGGAGGATATACAGTCCATCCTGTTCCAACACCTCTTTCTACTGCTGCAGAACCTAAAAGTAAACATAGGGCTGGTGGGAGCAGTCAGAATCTCATATTGTTTAATCGTGGAAATGCTATGTCCGGAGCTCCTAATATCAAAGGCACTAGCCAATTACCAAATCCCCCAATTATTATTGGCATAACTAAAAAAAAAATTATAACAAAAGCATGAGCAGTTACAATAACATTATAAAGCTGGTCGTCCCCTAGTAGAGCGCCGGGCTGTCCTAATTCAGCTCGAATCAGCAATCTTAGAGCTGTCCCAACTAAACCCGCTCAAATCCCAAATAAAATGTAAAGAGTTCCAATATCTTTATGATTAGTCGAAAAAAATCATCGCATATGTCTATTACACTTTTAAATAAAAGATCAAAGCCAAAAAATAAACGATAGCCCTCTGAAGTTAAAAAAAACACTTCAACTTATCAGCTTTATGTCTACATAATTTAAGTATTTCCAGTTTCTGTTGCATCTAACAAGAATAGAAAACATTAAAATAAGGTAATAATATAACCCAATCACAGAACCAACAATTAAGACAGCTGAAACTAAAACTATTTTAACTGAAATAAGAATTCTTAAAACTATCCACTTTATAAAAAACCCAATTATGGGAGGTATTCCCCCCATAGAAAGAATTATAAAACAAATAGCCATGCGAGAAAAAGTATTTCATAAAAAAATGTTATTAAATTGCTTATTAGTTTTTCTTTCCTGATTAAGAAATTCACCTAAAATAAAGATTAAAATCGTTCTATACAGAAGTAGATAAATACAAGCTACTTCTAATCTAATCACCATCCTCCTTAATATTCACCCACCATGAAGAATAGAAGAATATCTTAACAAAGCTCGGATAGAAGTTTGATTTACACCGCCCACCCCTCCAAAAAATCTAGATAATAAAATTAGTACAAACAATAATTCTTTTGATAGTCTAAAAAAAAAACAAATAACTAATATTGGAGCAACCTTTTGCCACGTTAATAAAAGAATATTACAAAACCATGAAAGACCGCTTACTACCCCGGGTACTCAAAAATGAAACGGACTTATCCCTAACTTTAATAAAAGTCTTGATAAAACTAAGGAACTGTTTATAAAAATCCCTAAACTTCTTACTCCCCATCTCCCAAATTTTCAAAACATTATCAACCTGGCCACCAGCAATAAAGCCGAGGCAATGGCTTGAGTAAGAAAATATTTAATTCCTGATTCCACTTCTTCTCTTTTACTCCTCTGGACTATAATTGGGATAAATCCCATCAAATTAATTTCTAACCCTAGCCACACTCCTAACCAATGAGTAGAACATAACGAAAAAAATGTTCCAATAAACATAATAAAACAAAAAAATCTAACAAAAGGAAAGTTTAACAACTTAAAAAATAAAATGGAATCGAACCACTTAAGTCGTAGTTAGCAGCAACAACCTGTTCTAAACTATTTTTATTCGTTTTTTATTCTTCAGTATAATCTCCCCTGAGCTCACTCATGAACCGTCCCTATCGTTAAAATAAGAACAACAGTTAGACTTCCTGCAAGAGAAAAAATGTCTGACCTTAAACCAGAAGAAACTAAATAAGGTAATAACAAAATAATCTCTACATCAAACACCAAGAAAATCACCGTAATTAAAAAGAACCGCATAGAAAAAGGAGCACGAGAAGAATTTTTAGGATCAAAGCCGCACTCAAAAGGAGAGTTTTTCTCCCGACTTAAATTTTTCTTTTTAGTTAAGTAAAGAGCCAACAATAATAATAAAAACCTTAAAGCAATGTTAAACATGAAAATTATATATAATAAAACCATAAGTATTAAAGAATAAAAATTCTTCTATTTACAACATCAATGTAATCCGCTCCGTCGGTGTAATACTTGGATAGATAAAATAATTTATTCCTTTTTAGTTAACAGCTAAATGCTACTAAGAGCTTCTTTCCATTTAATCTTAAAACAAAATGTTGTTGAAATATGGGCCGAAACCATACTTGAGAATAACTCTTTAAGACTAGTGGGAAAGAGGAATAAATAATTTTCCTATTTTTTAATTGCAAATTAAAACTTTTATTTAAAGTACTTTCCCTAAGGATAAATAAAAATTATCGTGACTAAATTAAAAGTTTAGTACCTACTTTCTTGGTTACTTAAGGAAAATTAAGATCCTCATCAATAAATTGAAATATATAGAAAAAGTCAAACCACATCTACAAAATGTCAATATCAAGCAGCTGCTTCAAAACCAAAATGGTGATTACTAGAAAAATGGTATAATAAATTTCGAATTATAATTACTGTTAGAAATCTAGTCCCGATTAATACATGAAGGCCATGAAACCCCGTGGCCACAAAAAATGTAGATCCGTAACAGCTATCGGCAATTGTAAATGATGTTTCTAGGTATTCTCCTAATTGTAAAAATGTAAAATACCTTCCTAATAAAATTGTAATTAATAAGGCTTGAGATGCACTTATTCGATTTTTTTCTATTAAACTGTGATGGGCCCAAGTAACTCTTACTCCTGAGGCAAGAAGAACAGCAGTGTTAAGTAAAGGAACTTGAAAAGGGTTCAACGGAGTGATTCCCGCAGGGGGTCAAATAAGACCAATTTCTGGTGTTGGTACAAGTCTCGAGTGAAAATAGGCTCAAAAAAAAGCAAAAAAAAATAGTACTTCTGAAGTAATAAATAAAACCATTCCTCAGCGCAAACCTTGTGAGACTTTTACTGTATGATAACCTTGAAATGTTGCTTCACGAATAACATCTCGTCATCACTGAACCATCGTTAGTATAATAATTAATAAACCAACTAAATATAACCTTATTGAATAACCATGAAATCAAGAAGCTAGCCCTACTGTTAAACAAAAAGCCCCTATAGATCCTACTAAAGGTCAGGGACTAAATTCTACTAAATGAAAAGGATTCCGAACCATTTCTTTATTTTATTTATAATGGGATTTTGATGGATAAAAAGACGTTATATCAACTGTCATAGCCTTTCAAGAGGGTGATGGCTATAAGAGACTTTTCTATATGCATATAATTTTATTATCTTCAGAGAGAGATGAGTTTAGTGCACTTGACCCACTATTGGTGTTGAGAGTAATGAGATTAATCAAGATATTTGGGAGTATTAAGAGGTAAGACTGTGTATAGCAGAGATAAGCTGTGTAACATACTGATATAGTGACTTATCCAAACGATATATCATCTAGATATTTATCTGGAGAAGTGTGTCATGGTCACATCTGTGAAAAGAGAAAAGTATTGTTTAGTGGGGAAGTTCATTTCTCAGTGTGATTTCATTATATTGAACGCTTACTGAAGTTTTTCATTCAAAAATATTATGCGTTCTTATTGTATCATTTTGTTTTCTTATGGTAAATTATGTTATAGAATTGCTCTTAAATCTAAGTAAATTGCTGGATACTAGCATGTCATTCTAATGCTCCCCAATTTTAAGTGGAGTAGAACAGTATTCCAATGTATCTATTTGCATTGAAATATAATAAAAATACTTACATTATAATGCATGATGATATAGTATTCCCATATTATACTCCGATTATATTTACCCTGCTATTGCCATCTTTTTATTGAAAGTTAATCAGCTTATTGTTTTGTTTTAATTTAATAATTGTAGCTCTTTGTTACCTGTTGTTGTGCCTGATAACTGTTGTCATTTGTGCCAGTGTTACTTTATCTGGTGTATACTGCGTATGCATATCTCATTTCTGTTGTCAACTTCTCTTTGTATTTGAAAAGGATCTAAATATTAAAAGTGAGGAATACCCTAATTCTGCGATCTTTTCACCCCTCCAACCGGTAGTATAATTTCATAATTTCAACGAACTGTGTTGTCTAGACAGGTAGTTTTCAGAATCTTGGTCAGTTCTGAAGTCTGTCAACTTTGGAAGTGTAATTTACTATTATGCAGAGGCCAGGAGCAAGTGAAGTCCAATGTATTTCTATGCATAAAGTGGACATAAAATTTTTCCTTAGGGGCGAATAGGTCGAAGATTTAGCGTACATGTAAGAGAGTTTTGTAGGTTTAACTGTAAGGAAACTAAGAGAACAGTTTATATATGTAATATACATGTTTATTATATACACAACAATGAGATATTGAAAACTATCACACTACCAGTTTGTGATAAAAATGATAGCAGTGAAAATATCACGAAAACTGATATCACTACTGTGAAAATATCAAAATTGGTATCTTCACAG